GGATTTACTTGTCTATATATCGTCCCATTCGATCTTTTAGGTCTCTACTCACCTCGATGGTCATGCTTATACCACGATATCCTTTGAAGCATATATGGGATATATAAACTCCTGTAACCATGCCATATTTACTTGCTTCAACAGAATCGCTCTCTCAAAGAAATGGAATGGTTAATTCCACGAAGCAAGTATTTTGTTTTCACGAGGTATAACTAGTAATTCCTATTTATCTGTTACGGGAATCGACCATGGATCAATTCCCCTTTTGTTGTTTGTTTGGAAGTATTGAATACACCCAACATTCTGAGCTTCATGTTAGTCCTTCCAAGACACATGTCAGAACGGGGACATCCCAATAATCAGATTGAATGGGATGACAGTTTTCGAATCTGTAAAATGCAAATTTTGATCAAATCACACATCACAGTATACTAGGCCTTCTAATTCCTTAAGGGGTTTATCTAAAAGATTCGCGATATAACTAGGAAGACGTTTCAAATACCACACATGAGTCGCCGGGCATGCGAGTTTGATGTATCCCATTTGATATCTTCGTATCCGAGAATCAACAAACTCCACCCCGCATTGTTCACAAAACTTCGGGTCTTCTTTTTCAGCCCCAATCACTCGATAATTTCCACAAGCACAAATTCCACTTTTTATAGGTCCAGAGATTCTTTCACAAAACAATCCATCTTTTTCCGGTTTATTGGTTTTGTAATGAAAAGTATACGGTTTTGTCACCTCACCAATTATCTCTCCATTAGGTAGTATTTTTGTAGCCCAAGCCCTTATTTGTTGAGGAGAAACTGGTCCAATTCGAAGTTGTTGATGTTTATACTGGTCGATCATAGAATAGAAATTCTGATTCATTCAGATCAAGCTTCCTTCCTATTAATCTGGAAATTCTTTTCAGATACGAGGAAATGATTCAGTTCCAGAGCCAAAGATCGTAGTTCTCGAACGAGCAATCGAAAGGATTCTGGAGCATCTTCGGGGTTAGGTACTGTTCCTCCAACAATTGTAGCACCAAGTACCTCTTGACGAGCTCTAATATGATCAGATTTATAAGTAAGCATCTCTTGTAAAATATGAGCAACACCAAATCCCTCTAGAGCCCAAACTTCCATTTCTCCTACTCGTTGTCCCCCTTGTTTGGCCCTTCCTCTAAGGGGTTGTTGTGTAACAAGTGCGTAATGTCCACTGGAACGCCCATGGATTTTATCATCAACTTGATGGATTAATTTCAAGATATAGGGTTTTCCTATTAGAACAGGTTGTTCAAAAGGATCCCCTGTTCTTCCATCAAATATTCTGCTTTTTCCCGGATACTCGGGTTCAAATACCCATGGATTTTTTGTTTGCTTACTGGCTGAATATAATTCAGAAAACACTAGTTTTCTCGAAGCCTCTTGCTCATATCTCTCATCAAAAGGTGCTATTCTATAATGTCTTTTTAGCAGATCCCCCGCTAACCCGAGTGAGCATTCAAATATCTGTCCTACATTCATTCGTGAGGGTACTCCTAATGGGTTGAAGACCATATCAACAGGTGTTCCATCTTGCAAATAGGGCATATCTTGCCTAGGCAAAATTTTGGAAATGATACCTTTATTCCCATGTCTTCCGGCTACTTTATCACCTACTCTGATTTCACGTTTTTGTGAAATATATACACGAATCATCTCTGGATTATAAATGGAACCACCCCTTTTCTGAATCCATCTCACATCAATAACTCGGCCCCTTCCACCTATAGATAATTTTAGAGAAGTTTCTTTTGCAGTGGATACCTGAATGCCGAGTATGGCTCGTAATAATCTATCTTCCGGAGCATACGACGATTCGGTCGCTGTCTGAGGCGTTAATTTACCTACTAAAATATCACCTGTTTCTATCCAAGATCCAAGCATCACAATTCCATTTCTGTCTAAATTGCGGAGTAAGCGATCCTCTAAATGTGGTATTTCCTTAGTGATTCTTTCAGGACCTTGGCTTGTCACATGAGTCTGAATTTCATATTTCCGAATGTAAAAAGAAGTATAAATATCTTCATATACTAAACGTTCACTAATTAGTACTGCGTCTTCAGAATTGTAACCTTCCCATGGCATATGAGCTACTAATACGTTTTTTCCTAAAGCGAGTTCCCCACCAACTGTAGTCGCACCGTCTGCTAAAATTTGTCCCTTTTTAATGCATTTACCCCTCGGAACCTGAGGTTTTTGATGCATACATGTATTTTTGTTAGAACGTTGATACATAACTAATGGAATGCTCATAGTGTCTCCATTACTTGAGAAAATGATCTTGTGAGTATCAGTATAAATGATCTTTCCCTCCCGGTCGGCTATAGCTGAAACCCCAGAATCTAGAGCCGTTTGACGTTCCAGTCCAGTTCCAACAATACACTTTTCCGATCGAGAAAGCGGAACTGCTTGACGTTGCATATTAGAACTCATTAAAGCTCGATTTGCATCATTATGCTCAATAAAAGGAATGAGAGAAGCTCCAATAGAAAAATATTGGAAGGGAAAGATGCTTCTAAGATGAATCTGTTCCCATGCAATAGTTAGGAATTCTTGACGGTATCGAGCTGGCACAACCTGTTCTTCTTGAATACCCCGGTTCAAGGCCAAAGAATTTCCTGCTGCTACCATATAATATTCATCTCTACTTGGCGATAAATAAATCATCTGTGCCTTTTTTGATCTCTCAGATATTTCATAAAAGGGACTCTCTATAGATCCCCAATGACCAATCCTTACATGAATAGCTAAAGATCCAATAAGTCCAACATTGATTCCTTCAGACGTATCAATTGGGCAAATACGTCCATAGTGACTAGGGTGGATATCTCGTATCCGAAAACTAGCAGTTCGCCCTGTCAACCCCCCAGGACCCAAATAACTCAACCTACGCCCATGAGCAATTTGGGTCAATGGATTAGTCCGATCCAAAACTTGAGATAAAGGGTGTAGGCCAAAAAACGATTCATAAGTGGTTGTTAATGAAGTTGAAGTTACCAAATTTTGAGGATTCGGTATCAATTTATGCCTGATTGCCCCACATATAGTTCCTCGAACCCCATTTTCTAAACGAACAAGAGCCAATCCGAATTGATCCTGTAACAGATCCGCTACAGAACGAATACGTTTATTTTTCAAGTGATTCATATCGTCAAGCGTACCCATTCCAAATTTCATTCGGATCAAATGATCCGCAGCAGCTAATACATCTCGTGGTAACAAAAATGTATTCTTCTGGGGTATATCAAGATTCAGTCTCTGATTCGTATTTCGTCGACCAATCCTTCCTAATTCACATCTTTGTTGAAAAAATTTCTTTTGTAATTCCTTACATAAGGACTCAGAAAATACGGGATCCCCGCCTACACAAGCAAATTGTTGATAAAACTCCAAAATAGCATTTTCTTTTGACCCAATCTTTTTTTTTTCCTTATCATTTGGGAAAGACAAGAAAATTTCAGGGTAACAAACATTATCTAGAATTTCTCTTAGATTCGAACCCATAGCCGATAATAGAACTAGAATAGATATTTTTTGTTTTCTACTCACGCGCGCCCATATCCTCGCTTTTCTATCAATTTCTAATTCCAATCGTCCTCCCCAATCTGATATTATAGTACTGGTATAAACAGAAATTCCGTTATGGTCTAATTCTGAACGGTAGTAAACACCGGGATTTTGCAATATTTGATTGATTACAATTCTGTATATTCCATTTATTATAGAAGTTCCCAACGAATTCATTAAAGGAATGTTTCCAATAAAAATGGTTTGTTCTTGTATAGCTCTATTCGTTTTCCAAATTAATCCCGCGGGTACATATAATTCAGAAGAATATGTGAGTGATTCATACACAGCATCTCTTTCTTTTATCAAGGGTTCTACCAATTGATATGTTTCCACAAATAATTGAAATTCAATTTCTTGATCTGTATCTTCAATTTTTGGAAACTTATGAAGTTCTTCCATCAAGCCCTGATTAATGAACCTACAAAATCCCTCAAATTGGATCTGATTAAATCCAGGTATTGTGTACATTCCCTCATTTCCATCCCGAATCATCTTAATCTTAAGTTTCCTCTTTATCGAAAAATTCCTCACTCTTCATCGAGCCATACGAATCGATCTAGAAATGATGGAATGCATATTTTGTTTACTGAATCACATAAAATTTTAGCCAACTCCATACATTTATTTTATTCATACGTATGAAGTGAAAGGAGACGAAGGAGTTAAGAATATTTTTGACGCAAGTTCGAATTTGCGACAGGTACAAATGGAAATGAGTTGATAAAACATTTCGGAAAAAATCCTGTCACTTACCTTACAAACACTTATAGAGTCTTGTATAGAATATCTAAATTGATCCCATTTTACCTATATTGATATTAGGATCAATAGGTTGGGTAGCAAAAAAATAAATGGATTCAGAATTTAATCTACTTTTTATGATTGATATGAATTGAATACGATAAAGACAGAATAATTGGGGGTAGGATAAAGTTTTTTAGCACACTTAATTTATTTAATTTGAATTTATTTCATTTTTTAATGTTAAAAAAAAAAAAAAGAATCCGTAAAGGAAATTGGAATTCTTTTTTTTTCCTAGTAAAATATCGAGAATACGATTGAATTGTATAATAAAAATAGTATTTATTAGACGTATGCCGATATAGTTATCTAGCTATCTTCATATCGTATCCTTGATATTGTAGTTTTATTTTTTTGAGCAACCTAAACATAGATGGGGTCACACTATGATTACAATTCCCATTTTTTATTCAATATATTTATTCAATGAAAAATTCAAGCACGGCGGTTTTTTTCTATAGGGATATGTGCATAAGAGGGAGACTCCACTTGATACGATATCTGTGTCATAATTTCTGTTCTGGGGTTTACATATATACATATATATTGTTATAATGGAAATTGAAAATGATCTATTATTCAAAATAATTTATACTGATTAGTCGTAAATCGATTTGCTTTTTTTCTTATACAATTAAGGAAACACAGTTTGTCCTGAATTTTTCAGCCTGTGACCGGAAATCCATTTTTCTTTTTTTTTCAATAGAAAGAAAGGAAGTTTTTAAGTGGTATGTGTGTTTTGAGATACAATCAATCGAAGAGAATAATCTAAACGAGATTCAATAAAGAATAGAGATTCATTTTTGGAAAGGAAAGGGAATTTAAGTATAATGGGATTCAAGATCCAAATAAAAAGGGGGTGAGGGGTTCTCAGTAATTTCCAAAAGAATTAATAATAGAATTTAATAATAGAATATGGATAATATTTTTATTCATTTTGGATCAGATTTGGCGGCATGGCCAAGTGGTAAGGCGGGGGACTGCAAATCCTTTATCCCCAGTTCAAATCTGGGTGTCGCCTAATCAACAAAAAACTTGGAATTTCTTATCCCATTAATTGTTCGACGAATTCTTGACCCGCAGAAACAGGAACAAAAGACTAGACCTGTTGATACTTGATTTTTAGAATACATAGATTCTCTAAAAAACTGTCCATTTAATAATACCAACCAATAGGGATGAAACAATGTTCGCTTATTAATGATTGTTTCAAGTCATTTTTTTGATAAAAAAATTGAATCAACTAAATAGTGAGAGTAAATTTTAGGATTCAGAACTATCAAAGTAATACGTTGGAAATGTTATAAGGGTTCCTAAACTAAAGGACTCCCCCTTTTTTTTCTTCTAGGAGAAAGCATTATACGAAAGACTATCAAAACTTCTTACTTATCTTACACCACCTATACTAAGGTAGTGTCTACTGATTCTATCTGGAATTAGATTAGAAAGGCTAATCTAATGGGAAATCCATTTAGGAGTTGTGGAAAGGACTGAAAATACTTTATATCCAGGCTCACTAAAAGCTCTGAGTGCTCAGACATTCAAACAGAATGGGGCTGTTCACCTTTTCTTTTATTTTATTCTTAATATTCTTATCTTATTTCTTAATATTCTTATCTTATATAGTACGGTAAAATATATAGTATATATAGTAAAAAGCTAAAGTTGAAGAAAAAATTTTCTTTGTCTTTTCAAGTCAAGGGGGGATTAGAAAATAACAAAAAACAAATGTATGTAATAGTGGTACCGTCTCCCGATTCTTTCACAGAGAATAAAGGTTTAGATCAAAGGGGAAATCGAACTATCTGATAAATAGTTATCTATTTTACTTGTTATGGGTGGATTCATTGGATTAATAGCCTTAAGTCAGAATCCTTTTTGACTATGCGCTATTAATTCCACTATGATTATTGATCAATAATGGAATAATTCCTTCATAGAGATAGGGGCATAATTCAACATGGATATAGTAAGTCTCGCTTGGGCTGCTTTAATGGTGGTCTTTTCCTTTTCCCTTTCACTTGTAGTATGGGGAAGGAGTGGACTCTAGGGGTAGTACTCATTGAGTAATCAATTAAGTAATCAAATTGTATTAATTATTAATTCTTAAATTGATCGTTTTGCGAAGCCTTAAAAAAACGTTTCTCTTTACAAATTATATTGGAATACAATAATGAACAAGAAAATACAATAATGAATAATAATCATTTGATTAAAGAATGAATGATTATCATAGTTATATTCCGAGATTCAAATCTACACATAACATAATAGGAAATTTTTTTCCAACTGAATTCTTCCTAAATATTCTATTTTAATGGACCAGTTCTTAACAGAATAATGAATATTACAATGAGAAAAATGAATCCCTATTCTATTTTTTTTTTTTTCTTTTTTTTCTATAGTATATGGGCATACTATTCTTCTTCTATTGATTCTTTCGACGGCCATATGTCCTACTATATAAAATTAAAAGAAACCTAGGAATTAGAAAAGTTGGTCTTCGATTATTTTCTTTGGATTAATCGAAATCCACACAAATTGATCTATTGAAGAAGAGAAAATGGAGTGCTATTTAATTTAAACGTACATCTAATATATGACATGTATATTGTCATCTATATAAAAAAATAACTGTATACAACTTTAAATAAAAAAAAATACTATACAACTATAGAATAGTGGATTAGATAGTAGTAAAGAACTAGAATATTATTCTAGTTCTTTACTACCATACTATACTCAGAGACTTCTGAATTCCACCCCCGATCGTTTCATTTAAGACTTGGAGTTTGAATCCCTTTCTTTCATTTCTTCAATCATTGATAAGAACTAATAATTCAAGTTTCAGTTAAATTAATCATTTTGACTAACTGTTTTTACGTAGATGATAAGTAAAAAAGCAGTAGGAACTAGAATAAAGAGTGCAGTAGCAATAAATGCGAGAATATTTACTTCCATAATCTCATTGTTTTTTGTTTCACAATAACTCGGGATCTAATCCCATAGAGATGAGAAATTTAACTCCTGTAAATTCAATGGGATGAATTGAGATACTGAATCGATCGGATCAATATTATGAATAATAATATCTGATCTA